ATGCTGATACGGCTATCCATTTTATCCATATATCACATCTTTTATTGTAATTTTACTTGGGACAACATTAGTCACACTCCGTAAAAATTTGTATTTTCTATTCAATATATTCAATGAAAAATTGAAACAGGAGGATTCTCTATAGGGATATGTACATAAGAGAGAGATCAGGTTTGGTATCTGGGTAACAATTTCTGTTCTGGGGTTTACATATACACATATATGTTATTATAATTGAAATTGAAAAGGATTGATTATTGAAAAAAAAAATGAATACTGATTAGTCATAAATCAATTTGATTTTCTTTTGCCATTCAATGAAACAAAATGTCATTGGAGATAAAAATGGAGGAATCGTTCGCTAATTCAAAGTAAATTGTTAATGGTTCCAATTTGTCCTGAATTTTGCAGTCTGTGACCAGAAATCCATTTTTTCTACTCTCAATAGAAAGGAGAAGGGATGTTTTTAAGCGATGTATATTTTAAGATACAATCAATCGAAGAGAAGAATCTAAACTAGATCCAATAAAAAACAGGAATTTCTTTTTTGAAAAGGATAGGTACAATGGTATTCAAGATAAAAAAAGGAGTGAGTAATAGAATTAGAATATAGATAATATTTTTATCCATTTTTGACCGAATTTGGCGGCATGGCCAAGTGGTAAGGCGGGGGACTGCAAATCCTTTATCCCCAGTTCAAATCCGGGTGTCGCCTGATCAACAAAAGATTTTTGATTTCTTTCCTATCTTGTGCCGATCTAATTCGACGAATTCTTGCTCCGCAAGAAGCAGAGGCAAAGGACTAAGTGGGCGTGTCAATACTCGATTTTGATAACCCATGGCGTAGGTTTTCTAAAAGACTGTCATTTTTTTTTCTCAAAATTTAGGCGTAGCCCAAATCGGTATCAATAGGGATGAAGCAACTCTCATTTATTAATTTAATGATTGACTCTCACCATTTATTTGATTCAATTGAAAAATCAAATAAATGGTGAGAGTCAATTCCGGGATTCAGAACTAAGGTCGGAAATCTCGGTATCCAAAGGTTCCTAAGGGACACTCTGTTTTTGCTACTAGAATTGAAGAAGAGATTATACGAAAGACTATAATAACAAGATCTCTTATATTAAAAGAGTAAAGGTTAAAGTAAAAAAAAAAGAATGTATTAATTAATAGTGGTGGTGGGTTCTCCTGATTCTTTCACAGAAAGAAGGACAGTAAGCTTAGATCAAATAGGAAATAGAGGTATCTGATAGATAGTTATCTATCGTGATGGTATATTTTTATGCTTTTTGCTTAGTAAGGAAAGGCATTAATATCAAAACAAACAATAGGTCTTACTATTCTTACATGCTCCATATAGAAGCATTCCTTTTATATTTCCAAGGAAAAGGCGTGTGTATCATCGTATTTGTACTAAATGCTTCCTGATTTTACCAGAAACCCTAAAATAGAGAAACTTGTTACGAGTGTATTCATTGAATTGGTTCATCAATAAATAGTCTTACCTATTTTGACTCTGCGCCATTGATTCCGCTATGATTATTAATCAATAATAGAATAATTCCTTCATAGAAATAGAGGACATAATTCACATGGATATAGTAAGTCTTGCTTGGGCTGCTTTAATGGTAGTCTTTACATTTTCCCTTTCACTTGTAGTATGGGGAAGGAGTGGACTCTAGGGCTGGGCACTACTAATTGCTCAATCGAATCGTATCAATTCTTTATTGATCATTTTGCGAAGCCCTAAAAATAAAAAAAGAAAAATGTCTTCCAAATTGTACTGGAATACAGTAATGAATGATTACCATGCATGATAGGCGATTTTTTCCAACCTAATTTTTCCTAAATATTCTATTTTAGTGAATCAGCTCTTATCATAATTATGGATATTACAATAAGAAAAACTAATACTATTTTTTTTCTTTATTTATTTCCCTTTTTCTTTTACCTTTCTAAAAGAAAGTCGTTCTGCTATTACGACAATACATATTTTCTTTCTATCGGAAACGAAGCGATTAGTAATTGGCCAAAGAGATCCGACACATAATAAAATTAGATCTTTCTTCTGTTGAGCGATCCACATATCATACATTTAACATTTGTTTTAGACTACTAGAAAAGTTTTGATGCTTTTTTTGATTCATCTCATGTTTAAGCATGAAAAATGGACAGGGTCTGCTCTACTCCTTTTACAAATCCGAAGAAGTTACTGTATAACTTAACTCCGTGGATCATCCGTTAATTGTTCAATCAATGACTTCTTGAGATGGGAAATCAAACTAAAAGAAATAGAGTGCTATCTGTATGTACATCTAATATATGTACATACATATTGTAATTTGATCTATATATAATAATAATAAAAACAATACTATAGCTGGTGTGGTAGAAAGAACTATATATATATAGTTCTTTCTACCACACCAGCTTAGATACTTACTACGATACTTCTGATTCCAGCCTAATCATTTCATTTAAGATTTAGAGTTTGAATCCCTTTCTTTCATTTCTTGAATCATCGATAAGAACTAATAATAATTCAAGTTTCATTCAAATTAATCATTTTGGCTGACTGTTTTTACATAGATGATAAGTAAAAAAGCAGTAGGAACTAGAATGAACAGTGCAGTAGCAATAAGTGCGAGAATATTTACTTCCATAATCCAATCTTCTTTTGTTTCGCAATAACTCGGGATCTAATCCCATAGAGATGATAAATTTGACTCCTGCAAATTCAACGGGATTAATTGCATCCCGATGATACTGAATCAGATCAATATTATGAATAACAATTTCTGATCTATCAAATCAATTCATCGTCGAAAATTCAATAATATAGTAGTAGTATAACATAGAAAGGAAAGATCTTTTATCATACTAAATCAAAAATATCATTTTTGATTTGATCAGAAATACACATCAATCATTAGATTTTCATACCCTTTTTCCACTTTTTCTTTTCTATAACATAACCTATTAGCTATCTTCTTTATACAACTTCCCTACTTAATACATACATATACATAGAATTATGTACATAAAATTATGAGGTATCATATGACTGGTATTGTCTGGGTCATACACAGATACAAACAGTATAAGTGAGATGGAAAAATAAAGGATTTAGTATAAAAAATCAAATATTTGAACAAAAAATACTGAATATAGCAATACTACCGATTGTACCAATCGACATATGTCTCTCCCTTATCAATCAGTACTAGGGAAAGAACTCGGAAAAGAAATGGAAATTCCCATATTTATCTGATGATAAATGCGAAACAAAAGAAAAAAAATTCCCCTCCCCGCACCGGGGATTCGATTCGGCTCCCCCTCTTCCTTTTCGCGAAAAATAGAGAAATGAATTGAGAAATTCATCGGATCCTAGTTCGGGACTGACGGGGCTCGAACCCGCAGCTTCCGCCTTGACAGGGCGGTGCTCTGACCAATTGAACTACAATCCCAGCAAGGTGTATAGCATACATATTCTTATGGTTTCATAAGAATTGTCATGTTGTAACGTAACAGATACACGAATGATATAGTGATATCATATCCACATAAACACGGGCTTTAGCGAGAGTGCCGCGGATTATTAGTAACTAGTGATTCTTTTTTTTTTATTGTTAAAGTGGATAATCAACCTTTCAATGAGATGAGAAAAAAATATAAATAGAGCAAAAAATGGACCCTTTTCCTTCATTTCTGCGGATCAAGCATTTCTTTTCTGTAGGACAAATTGGTTATATTATACTCATGGAACGGTGATTTTTTGGGCCGAGCTGGATTTGAACCAGCGTAGACATGTCGCCAACGAATTTACAGTCCGTCCCCATTAACCGCTCGGGCATCGACCCAGGAAGAATTCATTCTAGGCTTATTGATAATCCATGATCAACTTCCTTTTGTAGTACCCTACCCCCAGGGGAAGTCGAATCCCCGTTGCCTCCTTGAAAGAGAGATGTCCTAAACCACTAGACGATGGGGGCATATCCGCCCGACCGTCATCATACTATGATGATAGTATGAACAGTTTTTTGGAATTGTCAATATAATCTAATGGTATGGCTAGATCCGAAGAGTCTTTCTATGTTATGATTCTATAGAATCATAACATTTTTTGGGGGGGTTGATGCTTCATGAATGAAGCATCCCATACTATTCGATATAACGAAAGGAAGTATAGGATTCCTTCAGTTCAGGCAATGGTTAGCCGGACAGAAAAAAGGGGTAGGGGAGGTAAAACCCCATTTAGTTTCATTTCATTTATTTTCTTCCATTTTCACTCATTGCTTCGTTTATCGTTGAGATGCAATAGAATATGCCTATCACTATCTCGCACTAAGCCATAAAATGCAAAAACGAGAAAAATTTTACCCACTTTCTAGGTAAATACAAATTTTTTGTCCATTATGAGTCTACTGCATATATGTATATATGTAGTAGACTCATAATATAAAATGGTTAATTCATGAATTGAATAGGGCCCTTTTAACTCAGTGGTAGAGTAACGCCATGGTAAGGCGTAAGTCATCGGTTCAAATCCGATAAAGGGCTTTTTCATGAAAATCAAGTCTTAGTCTTCTTTTTTTTTTCAGCGGATAATACGGATAGTGTTAATATTAAAAAAATGTAAGTGGACCTGACCCCTTGAATCATGACTATATCAGCTATTCTGATATTTAAATTCGATGATATATATTAAATTGTGGAAAGCGGTTTTTTTCCTTAAACCACACAAGACAAGAATTTGTCGATATTCGATATTTCTTATTTTCTCTTCTTGTTAATGGATGCTGCATAGGAATAAATCGCTATTCTTTTCCAATACATATAAAAAAGTATATTCTATTTCGAAAATAGATTTTTCAATATCTTTCCTTGATTTCAGAATCCGATATTGTTTTGTTCCAGCAATGCAATAGAGAACGAATGCGAGAAAAGAAAGGGCTTTCATTTCCAGTCTACCATTATTTAATATTTCATTTAGGCGC